TATCATTTGAGTTCTATCAATGAACACAAAAGAAACAATTTAAATCAAAAATTGATAAATAGAGTTCAAATACTAGATAAAGGAACCCTTATTGAAGATATACTTGAAAAAAGGATTCGATTCTGTAATGATAAAACAAAAAAAAAATATTTACCAAAAACATATGATCCTTTTTTAAACGGATACTATAGAGGAAAAATAAAAATAATTTTTTCACTCTCAATGATAAATGGAACTTTGAAAAAAAATGATAGAGCAAAAATTTGGATAAATCAAATCCATAATATAATTCTTAATAACAATTATTCTAAAAAAGAAGATCAAATATATCTAGTTAATAAAAAATTGGTATCAAAAGAAATTTGTAAAATAATTCCGCAAGAGTCATATAAATTAATTAACAATTTAGAACAACAGGACGAAGAATACGAAGAAAGTTTCGTAGAGGATTATGATATTCTTTCAAGAGAAGCCAAACGTGTAGTACTTTTTAATGGTAACATAACAAATAGAGATACTTATATTAATACGAAAAATAGTGATAACTCTGATTATGATCAAGTAGATGAAGTGGCTTTGATAGATTATTCACAAGAATCGGATTTTGATCGAGACATAATCAAAGGTTCTATGCGCCCTCAAAGACGTAAAACAATTGTTTTGAAACTTTTTCAAGGAAACGTACATTCACCCCTTTTTTTTGACAGAATAGGAAAACCTTTTTTTTTTTCTTTTGATCTCCTCAACCTGATGCAAATTTTTTTAAAAAAGTGGATACGGAAAAAGACCGAATTTAAAATATTAGATTATACAAAGGAAAAGACACGAGAAAATGAGAAAAAAGAAGAGAACATAAGAGAAAAATGGGAAAATCGAAAAATAAAGGAAAAAACACGTATAGAAATAGCAGAAAGCTGGGATAATGTTCTGTTTGCTCAAGTAATAAGAAGTTCTTTCTTAATAACTCAATCGATTATTCGAAAATATATTGTCATACCTTCATTGATAATAACAAAAAATCTTATCCGTATATTATTATTTGAATTTCCTGAATGGTCCGAGGATTTCAAAGATTGGAATAAAGAGATGCATGTTAAATGTACCTATAACGGTGTTCCAGTATCAGAAAAAGAATTTCCAAAAAACTGGTTAACAGAGGGTATTCAGATAAAGATCCTATTTCCTTTTCGTCTTAAACCTTGGCACCGATCTAAGCTACAATCTCCTAAAAAAAATTCAACGAAAAAAAAAGAACAACGACAACAAACAAAATTTTGTTTTTTAACAGCTTTGGGAATGGAAGTTGAATTGCCTTTTAGTTCTCCCCGAAAACGACTTTTCTTTTTTGAACCCATTTTTCAAGAACTTAAAAAAAAAATGAAAAAATGGAAAAAGAAGCGTTTTAAAATTCTCAAATTTTTTAAAGAAAGAACAAACTTGCTTTTTATAAAAGAACTACTAAAAAAATTCTCCAAAATAACAAATTTAAATAAAAAACAGATAAATATAGAAATACCAATATACCAGTCGAATGAAGCTAAAAAAGAAAATAATTTGAGAATTAGTAACCAAACAATTGATGAATTGTCCATTCCCCTTCGATCTATTGATTGGACAAAGGGTTCATTGAGAGAACAAAAAATGAAAGATCTGATTGATATAACAAACGCATTAATAAATAAAACAGACACAATTATAAAAGAAAAAAAAAAAGAGTTTAGAACTTCAAAGAAAAATATTCGTCCTAACAAAATAAGTTCTCATCATAAAAGATTACAATCAGCCCACATAAAATGGAAAATTTTAAAAAAAAGAAATATTGAATTAATTCGTAAATTCCACCATTTTATTAAAGTTTTGAATGAAAAGATATATATATATATCTTTTTAGGGATGATTAATATCCCCAGAATTAATGAAAAACTTTTGATTGAATCAATAAAAAAAAAAATGAAAAAATGCATTTCCAATAATGAGGAAAATCAAGAAAAAATTGATAAAACAAATCAAAATATAACTCACTTTATTGAAACTATAAATAAATCCATTTTTTATATTAATAATAAGAATACAAAACTTTTTTTTGATTTATCATACTTGTCTCAAGCATATGTATTTTACAAATTATCACAAACCGAAGTTATTAACTTATCTAAGTTAAGATCCATCTTTCAATATCACGGAACATCTATTTTTCTTAAGAAAAAAATAAAAGATTATTTTGTTGAAGTCCAAAAAATATTTCATTCCGAATTTAAACAAAAGAATTTTAAAAATCCTCGAATGAATCAATGGAAAAACTGGTTACAAGGTCATTATAAATACGATTTATACCCGATTAAATGGTCCGGATTAATAGCAAAAAAATTTCGAAATAGAGTCAATGAAGGTCGTATGTTCAAAAATACGTCTTTAACAAAATGTGATTCCTATGAAAAAAACCCCTTAATTTGGTATAAAAAAAAAAATTATTTTGAAACATACTACGCATTACCCAATCAAAAAGATAATTTTAAAAAAGAATATATATATAATCTCTTATCATATAAATCTATTAATTACGAAGATAAAAAAGATTCATATATTTATGGATTACCAGTACAAGTAAATAATAAGAAAAAAATGTATTATATTTACAATAACGATCAAAAAAAATTATTTGATATGCTAGAATGTATCCCTATCAATAATTATCTAGTAGAAGATAATATTATAACTATTAATAAAAATTCGGATAGAAAATTTTTTGATTGTGGAATTCTACATTTTTGTCTTAAAAAGAAGGCTTCAATATCCTCCTGGATCAATATTGAGGCGGGTACCAACAGTAATAAGAATACTAAACCTAGGGTTTATAATTATAAAATAATCGATAAAATTAATAAGAACGCTTTTTTTGATTGGATGGGAATGAATGAAGAAATAGTAAGTTGTTCCATATCGAATTTTGACCTTTGGTTCTTCCCAGAAATTGTAAAACTTTATAATGCATATAGGATTAACCCGTGGATCATACCAATTAAATTCATTTTTTATAATTGGAATGTAAATGATACTTTTAGTAAAAATCTCATTGGAAAGAAAAAAAAATATATTTTTATATCATCAAATGAACAAACTCTTGAATTTGAAAAAAAAAAAAATCAAGTCGAAAAAGAATCCGTGGCCCAAGAGGATCTTGAATCAATTATGTCAAACCAAGAAAAATATGTTCAAGAAGAGTATGCAGAATCAGATCTGAAAAAACGTAGAAATAAAAAGCACTACAAGAAAAATACGGAAGTAGAACTTGATTTCTTATTAAAAAGATATTTGTGTTTTCAATTAAAATGGAATAATTCCTCAAATCAAAGAATGATCAATAACATAAACGTATATTGTCTCCTGCTTAGACTAATAAACCCAAGAGAAATTGCGATATCCTCTCTTCAAAGGGGAGAAATTCGTCTGGATATTCTTATAATTCAGAAGGATTTAACTCTTACAAAATTGATCAAAAAGGGAATATTGACTATCGAACCAGTTCGTCTATCGGTAAAAAACGATGGACAATTTATTATGTATCAAACTATAGGTCTTTCATTAGTTCATAAGAATAAATTTCAAAGAAACCAAGAAAAAAGCTATAGGGATAAGAATAGTTTTGATGAACCCATTGCAATACATCAAAAAAGGACTGAAAATAGATATAAAAAAAAGGATGATTTCCTTGTTCCTGAAAATATTTTCTCCTCTAAAGTTTGTAGAGAGTTTAGAATTCTAAATTGTTTCAATTCTAAGAATGAAAAAAATATCCATAGAAATAAAGCATTTTTGAATCCAAATAGAGTGAAAAATCGTGTTCACGTTTTAGATAAAAGTAAACATCTTGATAGATATAATAACAAACTAATTAAATTAAAACTCTTTCTTTGGCCCAATTATCGATTAGAAGATTTAGCTTGTATGAATCGTTATTGGTTTGATACAAATAATGGCAGTCGTTTTAGTATGGTAAGAATATATATGTATCTACAATTGCAAATTCGTTAATGCGACATTTTTACAATATATGTACTATATTTAGTATCTGAAGAAAAAAAAAATAAGCCTCTCCGTTATCTTACGTTTTGATACATAATATTACTTTAATTCAATGTAAATGTACAAATGAATCAATAAAATTTTCTTATTGAAAGTTTTATTTTCAGTCTAACTATTTTGTGTGTGTGTAAAAATATACCATCCTTTTTATATCCTAATTACATTTTCAAAAAGGGATTGAGTATTAATTAATAATGTATTTTATTTGACAAAAAAGAAAAATAGAAATTTGTTGAAATACAAAATAAAATTTAAATCAGTAACAATGCTAATTGTATATTATTACTCATCAATAAATAAAAAATATATATATATAATATCTAAAACTATAAGGAATTTTTTTTATGATAAAAAAAACATTGATCTCAGTTATTTCGAAAGAAGAAAAAAAAGAAAAAAAGGGGTCTGTTGAATTTCAAGTATTAAGTTTCACGAATAAGATACGAAGACTTACTTCACATTTGGAATTGCACAAAAAAGACTATTTATCTCAAAGAGGTCTACGTAAAATTCTGGGAAAACGCCAAGGGTTACTGTGTTATTTGTCAAAGAAAAATAGAATACATTATAAAGAATTAATTAAGCAATTGGATATTCGGGAGTCAAAAACTCGTTAATTAAAAAAGTAATTTTGAATTATTTGATTTATTAGATATTGAATTTTGTTAGATATTCAATTTTAATCAACTTATTTGTGTTTTCGGCAATTCATGGAAAAATGAATCGAGGAAAAACTTATGACTGGACCAGCTACAAGAAAAGACCTCATGCTAGTCAATATGGGCCCCCACCACCCATCAATGCACGGTGTTCTTCGACTCATCGTCACTTTAGACGGTGAAGACGTTATTGACTGTGAACCAATATTGGGTTATTTACATAGAGGAATGGAAAAAATTGCGGAAAACCGAACAATTATACAATATCTACCTTATGTAACACGTTGGGATTATTTAGCTACTATGTTCACAGAAGCAATAACCATAAATGGACCAGAACAGTTGGTAAATATTCAAGTACCTAAAAGAGCCAGCTATATCAGAGTTATTATGTTGGAGTTAAGTCGTATAGCTTCTCATCTGTTATGGCTTGGCCCTTTTATGGCCGATATTGGCGCACAGACTCCTTTCTTCTATATTTTCAGAGAAAGAGAATTTGTCTATGATCTATTCGAAGCTGCCACCGGAATGAGAATGATGCATAATTTTTTTCGTATCGGGGGAGTCACAGCTGATCTACCTCATGGCTGGATAGATAAATGTTTGGATTTCTGCGATTATTTTTTGACAGAAGTTGCTGAATATCAAAAACTTATTACAAAAAATCCTATTTTTTTAGAACGAGTTGAGGGCGTAGGCATTATTGGTGGAGAAGAAGTAATAAATTGGGGTTTATCAGGACCAATGCTACGAGCTTCAGGAATACAATGGGATCTTCGTAAAGTTGATCATTATGAGTGTTATGACGAATTTGATTGGGAAGTTCAATGGCAAAAAGAAGGAGATTCATTAGCTCGTTATTTAGTTAGACTTGGTGAAATGATGGAATCCATAAAAATTATTCAACAGGCTTTGGAAAAAATTCCAGGGGGACCTTATGAAAATTTAGAAAGCCGGTGTTTTGATAGAGAAAGGTATCCGGAATGGAATGATTTTGAATATAGATTCATTAGTAAAAAACCTTCGCCTACTTTTGAGTTGCCGAAACAAGAACTTTATGTGAGAGTCGAAGCTCCAAAAGGAGAATTGGGCATTTTTCTGATAGGGGATCAGGGTAGTTTTCCTTGGAGATGGAAAATTCGACCACCAGGTTTTATCAATTTGCAAATTCTTCCTCAGTTAGTTAAAAGAATGAAATTGGCCGATATTATGACAATACTAGGTAGCATAGATATCATTATGGGAGAAGTTGACCGTTAAAATGATAATTAATACAACAAATGTACAAGATATCAATTCTTTTTCACGATTGGAATCCTTAAAAGAGGTCTATGAAATTATATGGGTGCTTGTCCCTATTTTTACTCCTATATTCGGAATCACAATAGGTGTACTAGTAATTGTATGGTTAGAAAGAGAAATATCCGCAGGGATACAACAACGTATTGGACCTGAATATGCGGGTCCTTTGGGAGTTCTTCAAGCTTTAGCAGATGGTACAAAATTGCTTTTAAAAGAAAATCTTCTTCCATCTAGAGGGGATACTCATTTATTCAGTATCGGACCATCCATAGCAGTTATATCAATTCTACTAAGTTATTCAGTAATTCCTTTTGGTTATCGCCTTGTTTTAGCCGATCTGAATATTGGTGTTTTTTTATGGATTGCCATTTCAAGTATTGCTCCTATTGGACTTCTTATCTCAGGATATGGTTCAAATAATAAATATTCTTTTTTAGGTGGTCTACGAGCTGCTGCTCAATCGATTAGTTATGAAATACCATTAACTCTCTGTGTATTATCAATATCTCTACGTGCGAGTCGTTAAGACATAAACTTCTCCTATTTTTTAAGAGTTAAAATGAATTGAATAGTTTTCTATTCATTATTTAAATTAATGAACTAAAGAACTAAATTAGATAGTTATATGAGTGAAATAAAACAGCTTATAGAAAAAAGAATTCGCAGTAAAAATATTGAGTCTCATTTTCTAGGTATAAGAGTTAAGCGGAAATAAACATAATAAAAAGAGAACTTTTATCCCAAGATTGGTTAATAAATTAACCCGTCTTGAAGCGGACTCAAAAAAAAAAGATCAACCTTAGTGAATTTTCACTATTATTTGTATGTACTAGTATACATCTATTACCATAATACGCGCGATTGAAAAAAAAAATGAGTGGATGGTTAGAAACACCAAAATATGCAAAGGATTAGTAATAGAGATTTTCAAAATTATCCAAAATAAGAAAAGAAAAACATTTTTTCAAAATGGATAATAAAAAAAGAATACTAATTGGGGCTTTAAATTCGTAGAAATGATCAGGCAGTACTCCCCACGATTCCGATCCAGAATATGCTTCTATCTACCCATTAACTAAATGACTATCCAAAACGAAATAATCCCTTATTTTATAAGTTCCCCCTTTTTTTTTTCTGAGAAACAAGAATAGGAACAAAAAAAAAAAAAAAGAAAGAATACAAGTACAAAAAAAGATATCTTTTTTTTTTCTTTCTTATCTCCATGCTATTCCAATATTCATTTTCTTTCCCATATCCATATTCATAAAGGTAAAATTCGTGTCAGAATTGACGAACTAATGGAATGGTTATTTCGTTTTCGTAATTAAAACCGCTGGATTATTTGTATTTCTAAAAAAAGTATTTTAGTGAAGAATTAAGTTATTACTCAACGAAGAAAAATTTTAATTTTTAAAGAGGATGAGATCAATTCAGAAGTCATTTTTTTATTTATTATTTTCTTTTTTATTCAAATAAAACTAAAACAGACAGAATTTCATTGATTTAATTTTGGAATACACGATAGATAGATTTTGATACTATACTATCCGACAAAACATACATATCAAGATAAATAATATCGACCAACTCCTTAAATTTATTTATATCTTTTGAGGAGCCGTATGAAGTGAAAATCTCATGTACGGTTCTGGAATAGCGATGAGAACAGTAATGTTATTGGCGACTATAATTATCTAACAGTTCAAGTACAGTTGATATAGTTGAAGCTCAATCAAAATATGGTTTTTGGGGGTGGAATTTGTGGCGTCAACCTATAGGGTTTATGATTTTTTTAATTTCTTCCTTAGCCGAATGTGAAAGATTACCTTTTGATTTACCAGAAGCAGAGGAAGAATTAGTAGCGGGTTATCAAACGGAATATTCGGGTATAAAATTTGGTTTATTTTACGTTGCTTCCTATCTAAATCTATTAGTTTCTTCATTATTAGTAACAGTTCTTTATTTGGGCGGTTGGGATATATCTATTCCGTACATATTTAATTCTTCACTTTTTGAAATAAATAAAGCAGGTGGACTCTTTGTAATGACAATTGGTATCTTTATTACATTAGTTAAAACTTATTTGTTCTTGTTCATTTCTATAACAACAAGATGGACTTTACCCAGAATAAGAATGGATCAATTATTAAATCTTGGATGGAAATTTCTTTTACCTATTTCTCTCGGTAATTTATTATTAACAACTTCTTTCGAACTTTTTTCACTATAAAGGAATACAATGTTTTAGATTCACGACTTATCTCAACCAAGAGAAAGAAACAAACATCAAATTATTCATAGATATTACAATATGTTCCCTATGATAACTGGGTTCATGAATTATGGTCAACAAACAGTACGAGCTGCAAGATACATTGGTCAAAGTTTCATGATTACTTTATCCCACGCAAATCGTTTGCCTGTAACTATTCAATATCCTTACGAAAAATTAATCACATCCGAGCGTTTCCGCGGTCGAATCCATTTTGAATTTGATAAATGTATTTCTTGTGAAGTATGTGTTCGTGTATGTCCTATAGATCTACCCGTTGTTGATTGGAAATTGGAAACTTATATTCGAAAGAAACAATTGCTTAATTACAGTATTGATTTCGGAATCTGTATATTTTGTGGTAACTGCGTTGAATATTGTCCAACAAATTGTTTATCCATGACAGAAGAATATGAACTTTCTACTTATGATCGTCATGAATTGAATTATAATCAAATTGCTTTGGGTCGTTTACCAATGTCAGTAGTTGACGATTCTACAATTCGAACAATTTCAAATTCTCCTGAAATTCCAATAAAAAAGAAGTAAATCCCGTGATTAAATGGTAATTGGAAATTACTCAATTTCTCTTTTAATCTAAAGGAATGAGGTTTCTTTCGTTTTGTTTGTTTGGTCACTAACAAAAAATCTAAATTTTTGATTAATAAGAATTGCAGCTTTTTTTGGATTGAAAATATATTAATAATTGAAAAAAAAAAAAAAAGATATTAAAAATATCTGGAATTATTTCAAAATACATAATTTCGAAATACTCTTTTTCATATAAAAAAATGACGTGAATCCAATAAAAGTACATAGATTAATTCACAACCTTTCAGATTAAATTACGAATTGATCAACAATTTTTTTTTCCTGGTCGAGTCAATAAGTTCATGAAAAATATTTCTATTTTTTTATTTATTATTGTACATATAATGGATTTGCCTGGACCGATACATGATTTTCTTTTAGTCTTGTTGGGATCAGGTCTTATATTAGGAAGTATGGGTGTCGTATTACTTACCAACTCAATTTATGCTGCTTTTTCATTGGGACTGGTTCTTGTTTGTATATCTTTTTTTTATATTTTATCAAACTCGCATTTTGTAGCTGCTGCGCAACTCCTTATTTATGTGGGAGCTATAAATGTTTTAATCATATTTGCTGTGATGTTTATGAAGGGTTCAGAATATTCTAAAGATTTTAATCTTTGGACCATTGGAAGTGGAGTTACTTTGCTGGTTTGTACAAGTATTTTTGTTTCACTAATGAATACTATTCTAGATACGTCATGGTATGGGATTATTTGGACTACAAGATCCAATCAGATTCTAGAGCAAGATTTGATAAGTACTAGTCAACAAATTGGAATTCGTTTATCAACAGATTTTTTTCTTCCATTTGAACTCATTTCAATAATTCTTTTAGCTGCTTTGGTAGGTGCAATTGCCGTGGCTCGCCAGTAATTAATCTTTAGAACTAGCAACTGCAATCTAAATACTAAATAAAACTTTGTTCTAGGTTATCACACCCATACCCTTTACTTTAACTTTAATTAAGTATATTTTTGAAAATTGCTTCTGTCTAAATTATTTTTTTTTATTCGATCTATTACCAATAGATTTCCCTTGTTCTGTACTTTTTTTAGTCAATCGAATTGAATTTTAAAAATTGTTACTTATATTGAAATGAATCGAAATTGATAAGGAGTTGGTCAATGATGCTCGAACATGTACTTGTTGTAAGTGCCTATTTATTTTGTATTGGTATCTATGGATTGATCACAAGCCGAAACATGGTTAGAGCCCTTATGTGTCTTGAACTGATCCTGAATGCAGTTAATATAAATTTGGTAACATTTTCTGATTTTTTTGATAGTCGTCAATTAAAAGGTAATATTTTCTCCATTTTTTGTATAGCTATTGCAGCCGCTGAAGCAGCTATTGGACCAGCTATTGTTTCGTCAATTTATCGTAATAGAAAATCAACTCGTATTAATCAATCGAATTTGTTAAATAAGTAGTCTTCATTCGATAAATGATGATATTCATCAAGTTGAATTATCTGTTTATCCGTAGAATAGGATACATAATGTATGACGAAAACGTAAGAAATTAAAGTATCTTGGCCCTATCGCATGATTCAATCTCATTGTAAGTTTAAATTGATTAGATAAATTATAAAAAATTATTGATTCATCTGGTATCTAAATAATGATTAATTTAAAGCTTTATTACTAGATTGAAAATTGATGATGTTCAAAAATTTATAGATCCAATGTCACATTCAGTAAAGATTTATGATACATGTATAGGGTGTACTCAATGTGTCCGAGCTTGCCCCACGGATGTATTAGAAATGATACCTTGGGACGGATGTAAAGCTAAGCAAATTGCTTCTGCTCCAAGAACAGAAGACTGTGTTGGTTGTAAGAGATGTGAATCCGCTTGTCCAACGGATTTTTTGAGTGTTCGAGTTTATTTATGGCATGAAACAACTCGAAGCATGGGTCTAGCTTATTGATACATACGAGAAAACCATACTTGAATACATTTTATTTTTTTTTTTTTACTGACAACAACTCGTGCTCGAAAATATATATATATTTTCGAGCACGAGTTGTTCTAGTCCAAGTGTATCTTGTTTTTACTACGAATTATTTTCCTTGGTTAACAATAGTTGTAGTTTTCCCAATATTTTTTGGTTCCCTACTTTTCTTTCTCCCTCATAAAGGAAATAAGGTCATTAGGTGGTATACTATATGTATATGCTTTTTAGAACTCCTTATAACAACCTATACATTTTGTTATCATTTTGAATTTGACGATCCATTAATTCAATTGACAGAGGATTATAAATGGATCCATTTTTTGAATTTTTACTGGAGATTGGGAATAGATGGTCTTTCTATAGGACCTATTTTACTGACGGGGTTTATCACCACTTTAGCTACTTTAGCGGCTTGGCCAGTTACGCGGAATTCTCGATTATTCCATTTCCTAATGTTAACTATGTATAGCGGTCAAATCGGATCATTTTCTTCTCGAGATCTTTTACTTTTTTTTCTCATGTGGGAATTCGAATTAATTCCTGTTTATTTACTTCTATCGATGTGGGGAGGAAAGAAACGTTTGTATTCAGCTACAAAATTTATTTTGTACACTGCAGGGAGTTCCATTTTTTTGTTAATGGGAGTTCTGGGTATTGGTTTATATGGTTCTAATGAACCAACATTCAATTTTGAAACATCAGCTAATCAATCGTATCCTGTCGCACTGGAAATAATATTTTATATTGGATTTCTTATTGTTTTTGCTGTCAAATCACCGATTATACCCTTACATACATGGTTACCAGACACACATGGAGAGGCACATTACAGTACTTGTATGCTTCTAGCCGGAATCTTATTAAAAATGGGAGCATATGGATTAGTTCGGATCAATATGGAATTATTACCCTACGCTCATTCTATATTTTCTCCCTGGTTGATCATAGTAGGGATAATTCAAATAATCTATGCAGCTTTAACATCTCCTGGTCAACGTAATTTAAAAAAAAGAATAGCTTATTCTTCCGTATCTCATATGGGTTTCATAATTATAGGAATTGGATCTATAACTGATGCGGGACTCAATGGATCTATTTTACAAATAATTTCTCATGGATTTATTGGTACTGGGCTTTTTTTCTTAGCAGGAACAGGTTATGATAGAATACGTCTTGTATATCTTGACGATATGGGAGGAATGGCTATACCGATTCCTAAAATATTTACGACTTTCAGTATTTTATCGATGGCTTCTCTTGCATTACCGGGAATGAGTGGTTTTGTTGCAGAACTAATAGTCTTTTTTGGAATTATTACCAGCCAAAAATATCTTTTAATGACAAAAATATTAATTCTTTTTGTAATGGCAATTGGAATGATATTAACTCCTATTTATTTATTATCCATGTTACGCCAGATGTTCTATGGATATAAACTTTTTAATGTTCAAAATTTTTCTTTTTTTGATTCAGGACCACGAGAGTTGTTTGTTTTGATCTCTATCCTTTTACCAATAATAGGTATTGGTATTTATCCAGATTTTGTTTTATCACTATCAGTTGATAAAGTTGAAGCTATTTTAGCTAATTATTTTTATAGATAATTTTTTTTCATAAACATAAAAATAAATAAATCAGCAATACAATATTGCAATAATAATGATTTAAAAAGGAATTTGTTGTAGAAAATAAGTGAAAAAAAAAAAGGAATTGGACTTGCAACCATATACATTTGGGTTTTCTGAGAACCATTTGAATCAAGTAATGTAGTGATTCAAATGGTTCTCTTTCTCCATGATTTACACGAATTTTTATTATATATATATACTGTTCTATGTTTAGATTCGTTAGGTCCTTTCTTCAATTCAATTAGATATTTAATGTAAATGAACCATAACTATGTAGCCCTATCCCTAATAAATTGACCCCAAAATAGCATATCCAAATTATAACAAAACCCATAGAGGCCACAATTGCAGAATTTACACTTTCAAAATTTTTATTTGTTCTAATATGTAAATAAATTGCGAATATGGTCCAAGTAATAAATGCCCACGTTTCCTTTGGATCCCAATTCCAATATGATCCCCATGCCTCATTAGCCCATACTGCTCCTGAAAGAATACCTATGCTTAAAAAGATAAACCCTATACTAATAGTACGATAACTCCAATGATCTAATTGATGAATCAATTGAGACTTGTAATAATTATTAGAATAAAATAAATAAGTATTTTTTAAAACACTGTTTCCGTCGTTCATGTATTGGATCTCACCCAAGGAAAATGACTTATTTAAAAACTGACTGTTTTTACCAAAAATTCTTATGACTTTTTGAAATGTAATGACTACAAGAGCTAATGAAAATAATGATCCACATAAAAGAGATGCATAACCCAATACCATCATACTTACATGCATCATTAACCAATGAGATTGAAGAGCCGGGACTAATATTTCGGATTGATGCATGTAAGTTAAAAATATTGAAGTAGAAAAACCTTGGGTAAAAACAGTACTTAGCATGGTTATTGAACTTAAACTAAAATAGTTTTTATTTTTTTTGAAATATGTAACCATATGAATAATGGAAAAACTCCATGAAAGAAATAGTAATGATTCAGATAAATCACTTAATGGTAAATGTCTCAAATAAATCCAACGACTAACTAATAATCCAGTTATAAAAAAAAAAGTAGTTTTCATTCCTTTTTCTGCGGAAGCATATAGTCCTACGATTTCATCAACTAATAAGGTTATCAAAAGAATTGTAATTACAATTGAAACGACTGAAAGGGATATATGAGTTAATATATGTTCTACAGTTGAAAATATCATAAAAAAAAAAGGGGGGGGTAGATCTATCAATTATAAGAATAGAAATCGGGAACTGAATTCATTATATTATAGTCCTTATTCTTTTATAATACCTTATTCTTTATTCTTTTTAAATATTTTGAATTTATAATATAAGGTGCCATGCCGCTACTCGGATTCGAACCGAGATGCTCTAGCACTGCTTCCTAAGAGCAGCGTGTCTACCGATTTCACCATAGCGGCTTTCTCGAAATTATAATAACTTATTTTGATTCAATCGTCGAGATTGAAAGAATCAATTCAATGTAATATTTTTTAGCAAATCAAAAACTGTATAAAAAAATTTAAGTAAAAAAAAAGTGTATATTTTATTTGTATCGCTTATAATTTTAGCATTATGTCTAAGTATTACACTCAAAAAATTCATCGAAATATTTGTATAGCTTTTTATTAAGTGTTAGAGTTGTTATTGTGTAAAGAATTTCTCTTACGATTTAGAAAACTTATTTAATTAGGTATTATTAAGTATTGGGGAAATAGATTATATAATCTAACAAATATCTAATAATATATTTAAATATAATAATAAAGTTATTATTTCTATCAGAATTTCCATTGTACCATAATTCAATAAATCTTTTCTCAATTTATAGATATTTTGATTAATATTCTAGTCTCTGCATGGAATCCTTTTTTTATCACTTCAAATTATTATAGGATTCCTTATATAAAAAATCCACCTAAACCTAAAGAAGATAAAAAAAAGATTAAGACAAGAAGAAAGAAACTTTAAAAATTGGGTTAAAAGGAGTAGGGGTAGAGATATATTATATATGGTAATAAAATTTTAGAGAGATAATAGTTTAAGACAATAAAAAAAAAGTTTTCAATTTTATCAACTAATTTCATAATTTTAATAACTTATTCATTTTGAATAAAGAATTTATTACTAGATTTTCTATATTTTTATTTATAGAATAAAATATATAATCAAATAAAAATGAAGAAAAAACTTTTTGTTTAGGGTCGATGGGGATTCTTATTTTCCCCATCCGAAAAATGAAAGAACAAACATGCTAAAACTTAAATTAAAGGTAAAACCTTGTTTATTCTTTTTTCTTTGAACTTTCTTTCTTAAGTTCAGTTTTTTCTTTTTCAAAAAGTATCATTTTTTTTTTAGAATTTAGTAAACTAAAAAGAATTTAGTTTACATACCCTAAAAGAAAAAAAAAAAAAAAGAATTAAATATAGATCCCATTAGCATTAGGAAATAATAATCATTTTAAAATGAATTCTTTTAAATTTAACTAGTCTCTTTTTTTATTTAAAAGGGTTCAGATTATTAGAATGTTTATTTTTTTATTTATTTGATTTGTCGTACAAAAAAACTTTTTGAATTACCTGTAGAAAGAGATTTTGCTAATGAAAAAGCTTTCAACGCTGCCCAATACCCTTTGCTTTTCCAAATATTTTTACGAATCCGTTTTTTTGATATAGAAGTGCGTTTTTTTGGAACTGCCATTTTTAAATTAAAATAAGTTATTTATTTCTATAGTTGGATGTGAAAGACATATTTTACTAAAAAAAAATTATTCGTTACTATACTATTTATTTAATATACTATATATTATATATTTGTTCTTTTCATTCGATTCCTTTCATAATAGAATCTAAGGATTCTATGAAAATTCATTAAAATATATTAGGAGAAACAAACATAAAAGAAAGATAAAAAATATAATAATAATATTATATTATTGCAAAAAAGAATACAACAAGAAAAGAGTCTATTCGGGTCTGGTCTGGCATTGTCTATTTTCGCCGTCTTTCATTTATATATGAATGGAATATACATGTCATAGAATTGATCGAAAATTATAAAAACTCAACCTTTCTATTTATATGAACTTAATTTTCATTTTTTATTTTTAATTGGTAAAGAATATTTTTTTTATAAAATTTCATATTTTAGTAATTCCTTTAGTAAATCCTTTTATTATTTATTTATGTCAAAGGATTAGTATATATAATTTTTTTTTTATTGAAAAAAATCCATTAAGTTCAAAAGGTAATTGGTTAATTATTTTGAATAAATGAACTAAAAAAAAAAAGAGTTCTGATTTTTTTGGGTTTGGGCGATTCATACAAATTTTTTTTTTGGTATAATTATTTGTCCTTTCTCTATAAACCTTGTTCTATAAATAAAAAGTTTTGTAATGCGTAAAAAATAATAATGCAAATTTTTAATTTTCTATATCGTCAGAACAAAAAAAGAAATAGAAGTTTTTACTAAAAATTTCATTTTAGTATATTATGGGAACAATTCTAAGTTCTTGATTGGAAATATTTGAAGTATTTGAAAAAATTAAGAATAATTAAGCATAGAAAATTCTATTTAACTTTTACATATTTTAATTTGTTATTAACTGACCCTTTTCAAAAGAAAAAAAAAGTTCGTGAATCAGAAATAATAAATTAATAAATAGTAACAAAATATTTTTTTATGGAATATACATATCAATATTCATGGATCATATCTTTTATTTCACTTCCAGTTCTTATGTTACTAGCAGCGGGACTATTGCTTTTTCCAACGTCAACAAAAAAACTTCGCCGTATATGGTCTTTTACTGGTGTTCTCTTTTTAAGTATAGTGATGATTTTTTCATTTTATTTGTTTATTCATCAAATAAGTAACAGTTATGTTTATCAATATGTATGGTCTTGGACTATCAATAATGATTTTTCTTTAGAGTTTGGCTACTTGATCGATCCACTTACTTCTATTATGTCATTATTAATTACTACTGTTGGGATTTTGGTTCTTATTTATAGTGACAATTATATGTCTCATGATCAAGGATATTTGAGATTTTGTGCTTATATGATTTTTTTCAATACTTCAATGTTGGGATTAGTTACTAGTTCTAATTTGGTACAAATTTATATTTTTTGGGAATTGGTTGGAATGTGTTCGTATCTATTAATAGGTTTTTGGTTTACACGACCTATTGCGTCGAATGCTTGTCAAAAGGCATTTGTAACGAATCGTGTGGGGGATTTTGGTTTATTATTAGGTATTTTAGGTCTTTATTGGACAACAGGTAGTTTTGAATTTCGTGATTTGTTTAAAATATTCAATAACTTGATTTCTAATAATGAGGTTCATTTTTTATTTGTTAGTTTATGTGCCTTCCTATTATTTTCTGGTGCAATTTCTAAATCTGCTCAATTTCCGCTTCATGTGTGGTTACCTGATGCCATGGAGGGACCTACCCCCATTTCGGCTCTTATCCATGCTGCTACGATGGTAGCAGCGGGAATTTTTCTTGTCGCTCGGTTTATTCCTCTTTTCATAGTCATACCTTACATAATGAATATAATAGCTTTGATCGGTATAATAACAGTACTGTTTGGAGCTACTTTAGCTCTTGCTCAAAAAGATATTAAGAGAAGCTTAGCTTATTCTACAATGTCCCAATTGGGTTATATGATGTTAGCTTTGGGTATAGGGTCTTATCGAGCTGCTTTATTTCATTTGATTACTCATGCTTATTCAAAAGCTTTGTTGTTTTTAGGATCAGGTTCTATTATCCATTCAATGGAATTGGTTGTTGGCTATTCTCCAGATAAAAGTCAGAATATGGTTCTTATGGGTGGTTTAACAAAGCATGTCCCAATTACAAAATTTTTTTTTTATTAGGTACACTTTCTCTTTGTGGTATTCCACCCCTTGCCTGTTTTTGGTCTAAAGATGAAATTCTTAATGATAGTTGGTTATATTCACCAATTTTTGCAATAATAGCCCTTTCCACAG